AAATTTATGCAAAATGTTTTTCTATTTCTAAAATGTCCAATATATGTTTTACATCTTCTATGTGAAAATGTTCAATTTTCATAAGTTCTTCTTGACTATTATTCAAAAGGTCCAATAATGTATGTATGTTGGACCTTTTGAGACAATTATAGATCCTGGGAGGCAATTCTAATTGGTCAATAAAAATGGATTTCAATGCAATTTCTTTTTTATTTTTCCTTAGTTTCTCAAATATGTCATGAAAAGTAAAAGGGGGTGCTAAAGTAGCTTTGTGTTGATTGTTTTCTAAATTTAAGTTTTCTTCTTCCGAATGCAAAAAAGGAATAAATAAATCAATCAAATTCCGGGAGGCTTCATAAAGTGCTTCTTTAGGAGTTAAACTTCCATTTGTCCATATTTCGAGAAAAAGTATTTCTTGTTTTTCATTCCCATTCACATAAGAATGAATACTATGATTTGCATTTCGAACAGGCATGAATACAGCATCTATAGGATAACTTCTGTCTTGAAAGTTCTTTAGTGTTTTTATATGATATCCGCGATTCCTTTCGATTTGTAATCTAATACATAAATTAATAGGTTCTGTTAGGTTTGCTATATGTTGTGTATTATCAACGATTTCCACAGAAGGTGGTAAAATGATGTCTCGAGCAGTTACATATCCAGGACCCTTGACACAAATGGACGCGTCCCGAGTTCCATATAAATTACTTCTCAATACAATTTCTTTCAAATTCATTAAAATTTCATGTACTGATTCTTGAATACCTACTATGGTAGAATATTCATGTGGTATTTTCTCAGATTTTGCACGTGTAATACATGTTCCCTCTATTTCTCCGAGCAAAACTCTTCGCATCGCAATGCCTATTGTATCGGCTTGGCCTTTCATAAGTGGAGACAGAATAAAGCGTCCATAATAAAGACGCTTACTGTCTACTCTTGATTCAACACACTTCCACTGTAGTGTCCGAGTAGATACTCTTACTTTCTCTCGAACCATAGTAAAATATTTTATATTTTTTATCAAATCCTTGAATTGTTTATTTCTCTTGAAATCTCGTCAATGTTTATTTTTTCCACTACACACGTCTTTTTTTAGGGGACCTACATCCATTATGTGGCATAGGGGTTACATCCCGTATAAATTTTAATAATATACCACTTCTACGAATAGCTCTTAATGCCGCATCTCTTCCGAGACCGGGACCTTTTATCATGACTTCCGCTCGTTGCATGCCTTGATCCGCTACTGTTCGAATAGCATTTCCTGCTGCGGTTTGAGCGGCGAATGGTGTCCCCCTTCGTGTACCCTTGAATCCGCAAGTACCGGCGGAGGACCAAGAGATCACCCGACCCCGTACATCCGTAACAGTCACAATGGTATTATTGAAACTAGCTTGAACATGAATAACCCCCTTTGGTATTTTACGAGCATGCTTACGCGAACCAATACGTCCATTTTTACGCGAACCCATTTTTGTTTTTGATATAGGTTTTGCCATACTTTATTCTATTATTTATTTATAAATATTGATAAATCGAAGTCCAAGATTTATGGATATATCCATTTTATGTCAAAAACATATCCTTTACGATTTTCTAATTTTCTAACTAGAATTAATATTCTAGTTTTTTATATGAATTGTACTATATTATATTAATTCTATAATAATAAATAGAATTAATATAGAATATCATTTTTTAAATATAATTTGATAAATAATATTTCTTAATTTCTTATAATACTTAACTATAATACTTAGAATATATAATAATTCTTTTTTTATATATACTATTATATATATACTATTATATTTATATTTATTATTAATTTATTTCATTTGTGCATCCAATCCAGTCCTTTAGAATAGAAAGCCTTTCTTTGTGGAAATATTATCCTTGTCTTTGTTTATGTCTTGGGTTGGAACAAATTACTATAATTCGCCCCCGCCTACGGATCAATCGACATTTTTCACAAATTTTACGAACAGAGGCTCTTATTTTCATCTTTGTCATTCCTTAACTTAATTCCTAATCTCTTTATTGGAAGAAAATAAGGTTTCCTAAAATTTTTAACTTCTAATTGCACCCCCCCAAAAAAAATGTTGAAGTTGAAAAAAAAAAGTCTAATTAAAAAATGCTTTATACTTCCATTTTCATTTTTACTTTCGTGGTCATTATATTATATATATTATTATTATTATATATATAAAATAAGAGTACGTCGAGTCGAATCCTTTCGGAAACATAGCTTCGAATCAAACAAAATATGATTCTATAATATAAAGGAATCTGGAACAGACCCTTGGGAAGTTATTCAATAATTAAACCCGCATGAATCAATCCATTTTATTTTTTCTTTTAGTCGTCTTATTCCAGTTAAAATCCTTTCGTGCATTGACTACTGTATATTCACTACTGTATGAAGAGTGCTATTAGAAACCTGTGTTTTCTCTCTTTTTTTTCGCAAAAATGGATAGAAGTTTCTCATATAATTCGGATATCAAAAAAATTACCATATATAACATAAAACTTCTCCACCGATTCTTTCTAATCGAGCCTCTCGATCTGTCATTATACCTCTAGAAGTAGAAAGAATTACAATTCCCATTCCTCCTAAAATTCTAGGAATTCGTTGATAATTAGAATAAATTCGTAGACCGGGTGTACTGATCCGTTTTAAAATTAAAACAGTTTTATATGATCCTTTCCTATTTCTTCTATACCGTAGAGTTAAAACTAAAAAATATTTGTCGCCTTCTCTATGTTTTCTCACGTTTTCAATAAAACCCTCTCGTAAAAGTATTTTCACAATGTTTTCGTTGATGTTAGTAGATGGTATTTGAACCATTCCTTTTCGATTCATGTCAGCATTTCGTATAGAAGTTATTATGTCAGCGATGGTGTCCTTACTCATGATAAACAAAAATGATTGTTGCCCCTGATTTTTGATATAATCAACATGCTGCTTTTTTCTATTTTTTATTCAATAAAATATCTAATATTGATATTTTTTATTGATATCTTTTTTTGAGGTTATGAAATCTTTAAAAATATTATACAATATATGTATATATAATAATTTAATTTAATAATTACTACAAATAATAATTAAATTACTACAAAAGATATTTGCGTGAGATATAATCTATTAATGAATCTATTTCATTCACAAATAATATATCTATGTCAGGGTGCCGCTTTATAATACCTCGGGCGCTAAGGAAACTATTTTAGTGAAATTTAACTGTCTCAATTCCCTGGCGATTGCGCCAAAAATTCTAGTTCCTTTTGGATTTCCTTCTTGATCAATGACGACCGCAGCATTATCATTATAGTGTATTATCATCCCGTTGCTACGTTTGAGTTCTTTACAAGTACGTACAATTACAGCTCGGATCACTTCTGATCTTTCTAAAGGCGTATTTGGTACAGCTTCCTTGATTACAGCAACAACAATGTCACCAATATAAGCATATCGTCGATTACTAGCTCCTATGATTCGAATACACATCAATTCGCGGGCTCCGCTGTTATCGGCTACATTCAAATGGGTTTGAGGTTGAATCATATCATTTATTTTATCTGTTCTTTCAGTCCCAAAGGTTGAAGTAAAAAAAAAATATTCTGTGTTACAAAAAATAAATCTACAATTGCCATTTTTTTTTGCATCCTAAAGACCTCTTTCCTTTGGTTCTAATTTTTATACCGAAATAATGAATTGAGTTCGTATAGGCATTTTTGATGCTGCTATTGAGATAGCCTTTCGGGCTATATTTTCTGCGACCCCGCCCATTTCATAAAGTATTCTACCCGGTTTAACGACAGCTACCCAATATTCGGGAGATCCTTTTCCCGAACCCATACGCGTTTCGGTAGGTCTTACTGTAATCGGTTTGTCTGGAAATATGCGAACCCATATTTGTCCACCCCGGCGGACATTTCGTGACATTGCCCGCCGCCCTGCTTCTATTTGTCTAGATGTGATCCAAGCGGGCTCAAGTGCCTGAAGAGCATATCTTCCGAAACAAATATGATTACCTCGATAGGATATTCCTTTCATTCTTCCTCTATGTTGTTTACGGAATCTTGTTCTTTGGGGGTTATAGTTGATGGTTGTTTTTCAATTCCATCGCTATTACAGAACCGTACATGAAATTTTCACCTCATACGGCTCCTCGCGAATGAAGCGATTCAAAAATAAAAAAAAAAAATAATATAAAAAATAGGATAGAATCACGGGATTTTTTTAGATTTCATAGAATCTATTGATCTATTGTAAATTTGTATATCTTGTTTTGATATATAACTAAACATGTAGTCGTCTTATAGACAATTTTAGCAATCCATATCTATTAGAATATATTAGAAGGTTAGCAATTGATATCTATTAGAATATATTAGAAGGTTCTAACGAATTTCTAAACTTCAATAAAATAAAAATTTTCGCGGGCGAAAATTGACTCTTTCATTATCAATTTCAGATGAAATGTAGGGTTATAGGCCATGACTCCTCAAAAAAATGGATTGGTTCTTGGTTCGTTTCGCCATCCCACCCAATGAATCATTAAGATTTGTTTTTAATAAAATAAAATCTTCGGTATTCACAGGTTCCGTCGTTCCCATCGCTTCTCGATTAATGGTTAGGTCTGAATTCGACAACGGAGCCTCTCTAATATTTTTATAAGATTCTCTTTTTTCTTGAATCAACCTTCTCAGTTTTTATTGACTCGCGGCTCTTGATTTGTTTGTTCTAGGAATATATGCTTCTATAATATGGATATAGGGGTTAATTAATATTGATGCTTTATTACACTACTTTTTATGAGATGACCCATCGACCTTTACATATTCGAATTCTATATCATTGATATTCTTTTTCTCTCTTTCTTTCAACCCTTCATTTATCCGTATATTCTTATTGCTTTACAACTCATAATCAGATTCGTTTTTCTTACTTTTTTTTTATGCAATATTTCAATTGTTATAATTATATC